GTTCCAATTGCAGTCCTCCTACCAGCCATTTCTGAGCCATTTTTAGTTATCTTGCTTGGAAGTTTTCTTACATCCCCTTCCACGCCCCTCCTGGCGGTTTCAGTAGGAGTTTTTCCTGTCTATTTCCGTTCCTCTCTTTTCGATCCAGTCTTTATTGCCAGGCTTTTTCCTTCCTTTGCCCTTTTAGCCATTGGAAGTTCCCTTCTTTCTACCAGGGAGCCAGTCTCCGTAGTGGCATTTCCCCTATTCCTAGACTTTTCTATCTGTAACAGCATCTTTCTAATGACTATGTTTAAGGATATGTGATTTCCAATGAGTGAGGATCTTTCTTGCCCCTGCCCCATATTCTGTAGTTTCCCTCCATAAGCAGTCGTTTTTCCCCTAATGGCAATGGCATTTCCACCAGTCTTCCTTCCATTGTCAGTTCGAGTTGCCCCCCACCCATATAGGTTCAGGTAATCCCCTTATTTCGTTTCGATGTCAGGCCCGTTCCTCAGGTCTAAAAGGGCTGGCTATAAAAAGAAGATTCCCTCGGATCGGAGGGCTATCGAGCCAGGGGGTCATTTTGTAGTCTCAATGCCAGTCTCACAGGGGAGGGATATAGAGATAGATTTTTTTTATTTTTTTTTCAGCGACCTGCAGTTCCAGTCCTTCATGCAATAAGTTTTCAAGCGAGTGCAGCAAGCGCAGGGATAGCAGATTCGAGGGCGTAAGTAAGCAAGGGAGCTCTCCGAACCCGAACATAAAAGAAAACCTTGACTTTCACTTTAAGTAGTTGTTTCACCTAGACCCAGTGCTAGGCTAGACCCCGTAGTTGTAGAAGTCAAAAAAGTGGGAGTATCCGTAACAGTAGTTGTCCCTAACATATTAGGAAAGCAAAGCAGTTACATTTATCTTTCCATTGGAGAAGCACTACCTCGGGTTAACTCAGTCACAGACTAGCCCTATGGAGAATTTGGTTTTCCATTTCGAATTCTTTCGTTCTGCCTGCTCTTTGGAAATATAAGGCCAATAGCAACTGGCTCTTTATTCTTTAACTTGCTACTAGCAATGGAAGTGTTACCTGAGACTGCTACTAGAGAAAGAACCTAATGTAAAGAGAATGAGACTAGCAACTCCTCCTTAAAGAGAACTCCCAATTGGGGATCGACGAATCCACTTCTGTACTATTTAAATAGAAAAACGTACCGGAAGGGAGAACCCAGAAAACAAAACCGCATATAAGCGAACTACCTAATGGATCGAACGTCGAACTCCATCGAAGAGAAATGGCCTGCAAACCCTCTGCCTAAGGATAGAATCTATTACCTCTCCACTCCTGTGACTCTGGGGGAACTACTGGTACTCTTATCCGTTACGCCCTTACGACTCTTGGAAGTCTGCTTTGCTATCTTGGCTAGAAAAAGTTTGCTTGAAAACTCACTTGCGCTTACTTACTTCATTGCCCCTCCGAAAAGGGATATCCCGATTTGCTTGCCTACTTGATTGCTTCCTAAACAGGATGTGCATTTCTCCTACTCACGACGATGAAGGATTCGGCATCGGCAGCGGTAGTTACAGGATCATCGTATAGCTATGAAAAGCATCTAGGAAGAAAGGACCGAGCTGATTCTATAGCTGCCTATTCTGTAACAGCTGATTCTAGCACAACTTATTCTTCTAAACTTGAAAACACCCTATTTTTCCTCAAAGAGTAAGCTGCACCCTATTCCTATTCTTGCAAAGAAAGAGCTTAGACTCCCCCTGCTACTAGCACTAGCCCTACTACTAGGGAGGGGCGGGTAAGGCAAAAAGCACAGGAAAGATCCGGCGCAGCTTCTTACCCCCTTATTTCTATTCCTTCGCCTCTTCCCGAGAACCTGAAACGGATTCGTGAACAACTGAAGCTTCTGCTTCCTCCCCGATGGTCCGGGCATTCACTCGCGTCTACGATTGTTGGGTCTTCATTCCTTCTTCCTTTCCTTGCTTCTTAACTACTCCAGTCTCTCTTAGCCCAGTCCTGAAACGGTAACTAGAGTTCTAGCATGAACTGGCTATCTTTCAAGACATGGTTGAAGAAAAGGCCAGCTACCCCTCTTTCTTTCCTTCGCCTAGGGGCTAGCTAAAGGGTAAGGCCTACTCTTTCTTTTCTTTCTATCCGCCTTGCCTCCGCCCAGCACAAGGATGGAACTAGTATAACTATCAAAGGCAGGATTTCTTGAATAATGGTTCCCTCGCATCTGGATTGTGAAACTAAACTCCAGTACTCAAGAAAGGACTGGATCGGGGAATTCCCCAACCCCGGATCTCATAAGCTAAAAGCCCAATAGTGAAGATCCTTAGACCAACGGTTCCATTCTTCTTGGTGGCTGCTCACGGGGCTTTCCCCTTGCTTAATTGGAAGGTTGTGCTCGACTAACTTCTCGCTTTCCTTCTTAAATGAATGGGCTTGTCAAGCTTTCGTCTCAATTCATATCTAGATTGAATTTCTACTTTTCTCTCCTACCAAAGCTGGTGGCCTCACCTTCTTCCTCTTATCTTATTCTATTTCATTTCGACAGGAAAAGCCGGGAGAATAGAATATGAGAAAGAAGAAAAGGAAGAAGTGAGACTATAACCAGAAAAATAAGAAATATGAGAAAGAAGAGAAAAGAGCCTCTTTCTTTACTTTAGTCAGTGAGTGAATCATGAAAGCGGCGGGCCCAATGAACTCTCCAATCGTGCACCGAAATGGAGCCGGAGAGTCGGTAACCGTCAGATCGCCTACGATCCTATCTGACTAGAGTGAATGGGATATTGGACTATGCTTGGAGGGTCAAATCATGCTAGCAATATGTTTAACACATTTAATTCGTACTCGTCATTGATGTCACGGCCGGGAATCGAACCTGTGCGCCGCTCACTGCCTTTCCTACTAATCTAAGAGTTCAGTTTCAGACCGACAGGTTCTATCTAATTGCAGAACGTAGATAAAGAGAAGAGGAATCCAATTCCCTTTCCTTCTTTCTTGTCTATGGCACCCATCTGGCAAGGCCTAGCCGACCCGACATAATGTCATATACGAACAAGAACCATCCCGGTGGAGTTCTCGTATGGTACGAGAATACACCACTTGAAGCGGCCGAACGATTTCCAGCTTTTCCCTGGTCCGAGTGGCCCATATCAGCGCTCTACTTCTCCAATTTGACCTCGACCTCCGCCTTCGCCGGTTGACTGTCAGGCCTTTCGATCCCGAGACCCAGCCTACCAAGGGGCAGGGGTGGGCAGCGGTTGGGTTCCGACGGACATGGCTGTCCGACGGACTGCGACCCGAGCGTACCTCCGCGCTGAGTTATGGGGTCCTGACACACCTTGAATCGAGGAGCAGCTCCCGAATTGAATTGAATGAAGGCTTGCTGACGGTGAGTTCCCGCACCGTGACCTATGTGTTCGCCGCGGCATCGAGCAGCGACTAGGAGCGAATCCCTAGCTTGCTTCCTGGTCCCCGACTTATGAAGCATGTAGTGCCCGCCAAGCACTTAATCGGCGAGTCACATTTCAGGAATGGGATATTGTTCAGTGCCAGCTCATTAGCAAGCCCGTGACCGTATCTCCATAGCCTGGTCACGTGCGACCCGGTGATGATGTCGCTCTTCTAGTGGTCCGATTGGTCAGACAGAGGCCCCCCCTCCGTCGTCTTCCATCGTTCCTCCACTGGCACGAAGCCCGGGGACGTGGAGATTGCTCTACAGGCAGTAACAATCGGTTGGTACACTACAGACCCGGCATTAGCTTAGTAGGTCCCGCTCACGACCTGACGCCTTGGGACGTCCTCGAACGATGGATTGAAACAGGCCCGCTTATACCCGTACCGAGGTGAGATTCGGTTTGATTCCCGTTATACGCGATGTGACTCTTGTCCCCATGCCCGGGCATCACGAAGGAAGGGCTGCTGGATTCCACTTTTGATCAATAGGAAGAGGAGGAAAAAAAAAGCTTATGATGAGCATCTATTTGAGTCGATCATTTCCAAGATCTAATTCCAGTTTTTTTTTATGTAGTGGAAACGCCTTACAATCTGAAGTTTTACGCTTAAGGGAAGAAATGTTCTTGGTAAATGCAGGACTTGGGACCCCCAGAATTTGTATGCAAGATGAGCTTACAGGAGTGCCAATCAACCGAGCCACCAGGTTCACGAATAAAGTGGGATTCCTGGCCGGTGAATCACTGATCAAAGAGCGAGCAGCCACCTGGTTTAAGGATTTGGTGGGATCTACAGATGTAGTGGCCGGTGAACCGCTTCTTCTTCTTCCACGAAAATTCAGACAAAACCGAGCTTGGATGGAACTGAACAAGATTTGGCGAACGAAGAAAAAGAAAAAGGTCAAAGGCTTTATTTTAAAGAAAAAGGTCAAAGTCAAAGGCTTGAAAAGAAAAAGAGGTTATTTAGTACAAGTAGCCATCGCAGGTTTCATTACTTTTTGTAGACGAAATAAAATAAGGAAAAAGATATTGAATGATCGATTCACATTCACCATTAAGAGCATAAAAAGCAAAAGGACGAAGATTGTGTTGAAAAGCGGAAGATCAAACATTGATGAGCGTGACGAAAAAAAAAATAAAATTTTAAAATAATAATAATAGCTAGGTGTAAACCGATATGCTAAAATAAGAGATTAAAGGGATAGCATAATCGTAAATATAATTCAGGTTCGAATTCCATAGATAATATGGATAGTATTGTCTATAATGATAGACAAATGAAAGGCTTTCTGAAGCCTTTTTTTTATTCATTTACTTGATATTTTGAAAATGAGTTAGTTGAACTTATCACTCATTGAAAAAAAGTAAACAATTGAATTGGATTCGTTGGAGGGTACCAACAAAATTGAGTGCTAACTCCCATTTCTTATTGAATTAATTAATCAACAACATTGCGAAAGCTCATGGGGGTGTATCCGTATTTTGCGGAGTAGGTGAACGTACTCGTGAAGGAAACGATCTTTACATGGAAATGAAAGAATCTGGAGTAATTAATGAAGAAAATATTGCAGAATCTAAAGTGGCTCTAGTCTATGGTCAGATGAACGAACCACCGGGAGCTCGTATGAGAGTTGGTTTGACTGCCCGCGGAATATTTCCGAGATGTTAATGAACAAGACGTACTTCTATTTATCGACAATATCTTCCGTTTCGTCCAAGCAGGATCCGAAGTATCCGCCTTATTGGGTTTCAGCCCTCTGCTGTGGGTTATCAACCCACCCTTAGTACCGAAATGGGTTCTTTACAAGAAAGAATTACTTCTACCAGGTCCATAACTTCTATTCAAGCAGTTTATGTACCTGCGGACGATTTAACCGACCCTGCTCCTGCCACGACATTTGCGCATTTAGATGCTACTACTGTACTATCAAGAGGATTAGCTGCTAAAGGTATCTATCCAGCAGTCGACCCTTTAGATTCAACATCAACTATGCTCCAACCTCAGATCGTTGGCGAGGAACATTATGAAACTGCGCAAAGAGTTAAGCAAACTTTACAACGTTACAAAGAACTTCAAGACATTATAGCTATCCGGACGAATTATCCGAAGAGGATCGCTTAACTGTAGCAAGAGCACGAAAAATTGAGCGTTTCTTATCACAACCCTTTTTCGTAGCCGAAGTATTTACCGGTTCTCCGGGAAAATATGTCGGTCTAGCAGAAACAATTAGAGGGTTTAAATTGATCCTTTCCGGAGAATTAGATAGTCTTCCTGAACAGGCCTTTTTTTTATTTGGTAGGTAACATTGATGAAGCTACTGCGAAGGCTACGAACTTAGAAATGGAGAACAACTTGAAGAAATGATCTTAAGTCTTTGTGTATTGACCCCGAATCGAATTGTTTGGGATTCAGAAGTGAAAGAAATCATTTTATCTACTAATAGTGGGCAAATTGGTGTATTACCTAATCACGCGCCTATTGCCACAGCCGTTGATATCGGTATTTTGAGAATACGCCTTAATGACCAATGGTTAACGATGGCTCTGATGGGCGGTTTTGCTAGAATAGGCAATAATGAGGTTACTGTTTTAGTAAATGATGCGGAGAAGGGGAGTGACATTGATCCACAAGAAGCTCAGCAAACTCTTGAAATAGCAGAAGCTAACTTGAGGAAAGCGGAAGGCAAGAGACAAATAATCGAGGCAAATCTAGCTCTCAGACGAGCTAGAGCACGAGTAGAGGCTATCAATGTGATTTCGTAACTATAACCAGTTGGCGGTGCGCCCGAATAATAAAAAAAAACTTCTGTATAAACAGAACTTCTGTTTATACACCTTATTTTTTTATTCTGCCAATTGAATAGAATCATAAATGGAATCGGATTCTATCTAATACAACGAAAAATTTTTAAATTTAAAAATGAAATAGAGAAATAGAATGGAATGGAAAAGATCAAAAATCAATAAAATTAAGGCGGATAGAAAAACTTATTAGATACCATGGATTCGGATATCTAATAAGTTATACCTACTATTGGATTTGAACCAATGACTCCCGCCGTATGAAAGCAATACTCTAACCACTGAGTTAAGTAGGTCATTTAGAATCAAAAAGAGAAAGAAATGGAACCCGTCACATCGATCGATTATAAATGTAATATTCTTTATAAGCAATACCGATCAAAGAGATAAAAGAAATCGGATGTTGGATCATGTAATATTCATCTTGACAAGAAATTATCGACATGATAAAATATATATCACAAGCAAAAGGGCTATAGCTCAGTTAGGTAGAGCACCTCGTTTACACGCGCGCCGATGTTTTTTCAGAGGAGTACATTATGGAATCAAAAAACTTATTGAGAAGTTGATGTCTTACTCCATGACTTTTAGGGAACAAGAGAACAATAGCCTGACAAAAGATTCGGTCCAATTTAGGTGCCCTTTTAGATTTTAGGCAACCAATAGAACCCATTATTTATTTAAGATTTTTATAAGGGGAATACTCACTCTATTCAATGCTAGGCATAATGAGTATAAAGACCTCAAAAAATTATTTTTTCGTCCTATCTTATGAACTTTAAGGTGTATGAAGTTTCATATTGGATTATTTAAGTAAAAGGGGGGCGATGGAGACTTCATTTAACTTAGGTTGATCTAAGCCAAAAGCAAACCTACGTCAGGATAACCTTCTTTGAAACACTTCGGTAGTGCTCTCAGATCGGAATCCAAATAAGAAATCAGAGCACATGGAGCCATCTTCTTATCTTCCTGTCAAGAGAATTATGGTAGACTAACTGATTATTTATATCAGTTAATGAAAGAGCCCAATGCAAAAAAATGCATGTTGGGTCTTTGAAACAGTTCGAATCATTTTGATAATAATCAGTTTGATCTGTTTTACCGAGAAGGTCTACGGTTCGAGTCCGTATAGCCCTAAAAAAAAAAGGAATAAAATAATAATAGTTGGCCAAGAGCCCTTGTAATTGTCACTAGTTGTCTTCTCTCTATCTTGTTACTGGTCTCCGGTCACTCAACTAATCTACTTGACAAGTCTTGCCTGGTCTCGACACCCGGGTCAGCCTATTTTATAGCCTGGTCGTATCTTGGGTCCATTCCTTTACCTTCACCTCCGGCTAAGAATTTCATTGCCGGTGGATAAATCTGTTTCAGAACGTGAACGATCTCAAGCTTCTAGTTTCAAATAAGCTATAAGCCTTTTTACCCGTCATAGGCCGATCTGCTCCTACCGCTTCCCGATGACTTAACCGATGACGGGCCAGTATAAAGAACCTCTCTCGAACTTAGAATACTGTCCTAGTGCGGAGGACCTCGCTAATATAATACACCCGGGAACTCTCGTAAGGATAGCCGGAATCCACCACTAGCCTTCCCGCCCTATCTATAGTAAGGGGGCTTCACATTTTGCCTCTCCAATCGTATTTCCGTCCCGGCCCTCAATTGTCACTTCGAAAAGGAAAACGGTTTTTTATATTTTTATGGATTTTTGCGATAGTTCCTTCTTCAGCGAGCTTGGGATTGGCTATTGCGGTTCCTCCATCCCTTCGAGGGGATCTGTCTTTTGAACTTAAGTAACCCGCCTTTCCGGGCGTACTCAAGTGACTATTTATTGTTCCTGGGGAATCCATAAGTATCCCTTTCTTTAGTAAGGGCAAGCATTCGTCATAGAAAGCAATAACAGGAGAAGGAGTTACACGATCTAAACACTATAGTACGAGTCTCGTGCAGGTACATACTAATTCATTTATCACATTGTCATTCATTCTTTCAGCGGGGGTTGCTAATGCTAATACCAGAGGAGAGCCCAGCGACGATAGGTGATATCAGTGACCAAACCGGACCGGGACTGGGGAGTACGGGCGGGCTTCCTTCCTTTCGAGCGGGGTGGCTTGAGTGCGTGGTCAATAAAGAAAACCTTCCATACTACGGTTACGGTATGGATATCTAACTTGAGTGACAAAAGACAACGAATGCTTGCTTGCGAGTTCCCTTTCCCTATCACGTAAGGCTGGCTTCCCTACCGAATGCTTTCTTTCCCGAAAAATGGACATTTCCTTCTTTCCTGGTGCAGGTTCGGATGGACTAAGAGTTCCGGTAGCGGGCTTGACCAGAGTAGATTCAAAGAGAAGAACCTATTCGATAACAGCCGATTTTTGAACAATTTGAACAAAGTAAAAAGATTCCTAAAAGTAGTTCCTGACTCAAATCAGTCAACTACGGGCGGTAAAAGAGCTGGTAGTGAATCTTCGGCGCAAGCTGTAGGAGTAGGACGTAGCACATGCCATGATAGTGCTGGTTTGGGGAACTCTCTCCTGGGGAATGGGTCCTCTGCTCCAAGGTTGCCAATTGATGATTTTAAAAGCCTTAATAACCCCCGAAACAAAGAGAACAGAGTGAAAGACTTGTCCTGAATAAAGCATTGACTCACAGCCTTGTTGGTGATGGAACGGGCTAAACCCGCCTGGAGCATGGGGTCCAGCCAATAGACCTACCTATTAGGGTTAGGTGTTCTGGCGACGCATATGAGATGCGAAGTCCTGAGTGGAATGCATACGGGGGTTGGACCTAAACTCATGGCTTTTAGGATCTACTTCTGGGATTCAAGTGGCTTTTCATGCCCGATACAAGGGGGAGTGGACTAGGCCAGAGTTCTAAGAGAAGAAGAGAAGGAGAATGGGGAAGGTGCTCCGTATTGCATTTGTTCAGGTTAGGTCAAGGACTCAGCCACCCTACTCATAGTAGTATTGAAGCTAATAACTCCTCTATGGGCACCATAATGCTTGACGGACACCATAGACTACGACCAATGCACTACGGGCAAACAAGGAAACCAGGCAGAAGGGTATAGCGTATTCATCCTAGGTCATGGAAGAAGGGAGGCAACTCATCCAAAATATAAGACACTGGGGACTTATATTTTAGGGGGCCTGGTAGCCATGATAGGGATCAGGGCAATAGCTTTAGGGCTAGGGAACTCTTAATTAGCTTGCTTCCTTTGTGGGTTATGCTAAATATATTTGGCCTTGGGTCACCAATCCACTCTGCTTCCTTCTCTCCTTTCCCTGTAGTCTATATTAGCTAGAGGACCTCCGGGCATCAGGCCTTGCTACTTATCCTAATGCACCCGTGTTCCTCGAATGGATCTCTTAGTTGTTGAGAGGGTTGCCCAAAAGCAGTATATAAGGCATACCCAGTAAAACTTACAAGTAAACCAGATATAGAGATGGCGACTAGGGTTGCTGTTTCCATTATTATATAATAAGAAAAAAATAAGAATTTCCAGACCACAATGGATCTATGATAAGATCATTTATTTACAACGGAATGGTATACAAAGTCAACAGATCTCAGTTAATACAAAAAAGGCTACACAAAGCGTTGAGGGGAGTTCTAGATCTGGTCCAAGACGAACTATTGTAGGGGATTTATTGAAACCATTGAATTCGGAATATGGTAAAGTAGCTCCGGGGTGGGGAACTACTCCTTTGATGGGTGTCGCAATGGCTCTATTTGCGGTATTCCTTTCTATTATTTATTT